CCGTTAATTCCACTATTATTAATGAGCAATAATGGAATAATTCCTTCATAGAGATAGGGGACATAATTCACATGGATATAGTAAGTCTTGCTTGGGCTGCTTTAATGGTAGTCTTTACATTTTCCCTTTCACTCGTAGTATGGGGAAGAAGTGGACTCTAGAGGTACTACTAATTGATTGGGGAATCAAACCAATTGTTTTATAAATCGTTCTGCAACGCGTTTTGAAGTATGTATATACGCACTTTCTATGAGAAAAAATATAGACATAGTGGTTGTCTAACGAGATACTATGCATAAGAAAATCTTGCCTTAGGCGAGTCACATATTGCGCACTTACCGCTTGTTTTATTATTTTCGAAATGGAATTTCTACTTTATCGACTCATTTCATATCAGGGTTCAAGCATTAAAAATCTGTGAGGTTTCTTTTTTATTCCCTTTCGAAATCTAAAAAAGTGCCCATAGAACTCCTGTCAATGAATCAATCCATTTTTTCTTCGGAATGCTAGAAAAAGATTATTACTTTTTTTTATTAATATATGCCCATAATAATCCTTTTTCTTTCGTTGATTTGATTCTTTCGATAGATCACGAGACTCAGATTGCAAATAATAAGAAATCTAAATCTAAAAATTAGAACTATAAAGTAAGACAAGACAATTATTTCAGATTGATCGGAACAAATAGATGTATTAAAAAAAAAGAATGGGTCCTATGTAAATTCCATAGATTATCTTGATATCTACATATATCAAGATAATATTGTAGATTGATCAACACTAAGCCTCTGTCTTTATTATAAAGTACAACTTTATACACTACAATAACACTAATATTATAGTATGGTAAGAAAGAAATATATGAATCTTTCTTTCTTATCATACTATACTATCGGATCTCATAGAATACTGTCGATTATAGTCTGCTCATTTCATTTAAGACGCGAAATTGGAATCATTTTTCTTTTTCTTCTGATAAGAACTATCATCAGAAGTAAAGTTTCATTCAAATTAATTAATTCTTTTTATTTTTTATTTTGAGTTTCTGTTTTTACGTAAATGATAAGCAGAAAAGCAGTAGGAACTAGAATGAACAGTGCAGTAGCAATAAATGCAAGAATATTTACTTCCATAATCCCATCGTTTTTTTTTACTTCACAATAACTCGGGATTTAATCCCATAGAGATGACAAATCTTTCGCCTGTAAATTCAATGAATGAATTACCTCTCAATGATCTTGAATCGGATCAATATCATGAATAACAATATCTGAGCTATCAAATCAATTTGTCGTCGCGAATTGAATAGTATAACATAGGAAGATCTTTTATCCATACCGAATCCAAAATAGGATTCCCGGCCCAATCAAAAATTACTTTATTTCTCATTCTTTTCTATAACCTACCTTAAGTCTTCCTTGTAGAATCGTCGGATGAAGTATTATCTTATCTGACCACCCGTCCGTTTCCATTAGTCACAAACGCCCAACAAACTATAGAAGCAAAGTGGAAAAAGAAAGGAGTTACGTTCTAAACTCCGGTTTTTTAATGATCTAATTTTCTTGGAAGACAAAGAAGTGTGATAAAGATGAGTCCGAGGATAAAAGAAGGAATATTCTATCAAATTCAATTTCAAATTCAATTTCAATATTTTTTTAGTTTAGGGTTTGTTCTTTCTTTGGCGGACCTCCTAAAAAAAAAATAGAAAATATAGGAAAGAAAAAGTTGATTCATTCCGTTGCTAATGCTAAGAGGAGTAGGATCTTTAATTGATCTTTATCCTTCTTTTTTGTACCCTCCCCCTAGGTTATTAGTACTGGGACACATATATCACAAAGTTAAGTGTGTCATTTGAATGAAATAGATTTTTTCAACTTCACATTAGTAATTGAGGTTACACAAACAAAACCGGGTCCAGAAGGGGAGATTTTTTAAGCTGGAAAGGGATTTTATCGGGGGAATTCTGTTAAATTCATTTTGTATTGTACAACAAAGAAATTCCCTTTTCGTATGTGCCCCTGAGAAACATATAGTCTTCTATTCCGTCGAAAAAGCAGACTGAGTATCTCTTGGAATACTGACTATAGTGCTCCCCTCAATTGTACTAATCTACATATGTCTTTCTACTACCAATCGGTACTAGTTGAAGTAATGAAAATTTCCCTATTTGTTTTGTTTGATGAGAAACGCGAAACGAAAAAGGAAAGAAAAAAGAACCCCCTTGGGAATGAAATTATGCTTCCTGCTCCCCCGTTGACAGAAAAAGGAGAGAAGATTGATGTACTTATTGGATCCGTCGGGACTGACGGGGCTCGAACCCGCAGCTTCCGCCTTGACAGGGCGGTGCTCTGACCAATTGAACTACAATCCCAGGGAAATAAGGGATCTAGCAGAAAATTTTATTCTTTTTTATTCCTCCGTATCGGGTATTTCTGAAGGACAAGGGGGTTATACCATCTCATGGTATATTGGCGAATTGTTGGGCCGAGCTGGATTTGAA